AGGGATTCTAAAATAGGGATTAGTAATCTAAAATTTTCAATTCAAATACACGAATCGTTTACAAGAATCATTCATCAATTTCAAGTTACATTTAATAGTTAATGGTTCCAATTTGTTCCGAATTATGACTTTGGTGACGGAAAACTCACATTAAGTTTTTTCAATATATAAAAAAAAAAGAGAGGGAAAGTTTTTGGATATTTATGTTTTGAGATACTATCCATATAACCATATAACCGAAGGAATGGAACCAATACAAAAAAGGAATGGAACCAATACAAAAAACGATGGGTTTATTTCAGGCAAGGGATTAAAAAAAATGGGATTAAAAATGAAAAATCCAAGTGAAATAAAAAAGAAATTAAGTAATCCCGCATCCCATCCAAAGAAAGAGAGAATATTCTCATCTATTTCGTAAGGTATTATTTTGGTTTGGCGACATTGCCGAGCGGTAAGGCGGGGGACTGCAAATCCTTTTTCCCCAGTTCAAATCTGGGTGTTGCCTGATCAACAAAAAGGAGAAAATCTTGTATTTTATTTTGCTGATATAACTCGATTAGTTTTTCTCCAGCAGAAGCAAACGACTTTGGATACTTGCTTGATTCTAAACATCTGGAAGTTCCGTTTTATAAACAGAAAGTGCTAGAAATGCTTGGCTTGCCTTTAGGATTCTGGGTAAAATTCCCCGAAAGATTCGAGTAGTGGAATTAAAAAAATTTCATATAAGGATTTCCGGATTCCATTCCACTACGTAATGGGGCGTTTCATTACTGGTTCTTGAATTCAATTCGATAGCCTGATGGAAAATTGACTTTTTTAGATAGATAAGATGCACTACACCTAGAAAAAATGCAAAAAGAGAGAATGAATTGAATTTCTTTTCCATAAACCAAAATCAAGAATGAATAAGTGATCCTCGGATTGATCCCGGAGATAAACATTAGACAGTAATGATTAAATGAAACGGGAAACAGGGGGATGGGGTAGATAACGATCTCTTCCGGAATCTAACTTCATTTTGAGGACTTTTCCCAAATTTGTTACCGAATACCTAACCTAATTAAAATAGATAAAATAAAAGACAAGAAAAGAAAGAATAGCTTTTTTTATTCCTACATCTTATCTTAAGATTCAGCGGAGTCCCCTGATATTTCCAAACGTGTGACTGCGTATTTTTTTTTTTATGCCTACCCCCTTAGGATTCCACTAGAAAAAGAGGACCCTATACGAACTTGTTGGAGGCGGATTTCTTGGAGCCTTTCATCAACGGCTTAGGTCATAAGCCTCTTTTTTTTTTGACTATGCGCCATCGATCCCACTATTATTAGTGAACACTAAAGGAATATCCTTCATAGAGACAGGAGACATAATTTACATGGATATCGTAAGTCTTGCTTGGGCTGCGTTAATGGTAGTCTTTACTTTTTCTCTTTCCCTCGTAGTATGGGGGCGAAGTGGACTCTAAAGGCACTACTAATTGATTGACGTGAAGAATCAAGCTGTATCGATTGTTTTATAGACACACTTTTTTTTTTTAAGCCCTTCTTTTTTTTTTTTTGTATATCTATTTTATGTATACATAAAATAGATAAAGATATAAAGTATATAATATACAACTTCTTCCATTACAATAAGAATAATTGGAAGTATGCTAGCTAGTATGGTAGAAAGAATCCTTCTACCATACTATCGGATCTCATATAATAGTATCCCGCTAATTCTCATTCCACTTACGACGCGAAATCCCAATTAATCCTTTTGATTTATTCGATTTCGTCAATAGGTGCCTGAAAAAAACAATCAAGTTTCATTCAACTTAATCACTTTGACTCACGGTTTTTACATATATTATAAGTAAAAAGGCAGTAGGAACTAGAATGAAGAGTGCAGTAGCAATAAATGCGAGAATATTGACTTCCATAATCTCAGTGTTTTTTATTTGTAATTTTTATTAGGCAATAATTTGGGATTTCATCCCATAGAGATGACTAGAGATGAGCAAATTTTCACCCGAAAATTCAATGGGATGAATTCAACCTCGCTGATATTGAATCCGATCAATTTCATGAATAAAATATCTGAGCTATCAAATCAATTCATCGTTGAAAATGGAGTTGAAAATGGAATAGTATAACATAGGAAGATCTTTTATCCATACCAAATTCAAAATAGGATTCATGATCCAATTCACACGATTCAATTCAATTGACTTCCTTTCTCTTTTGGATTCTTTTATTTTTCTTATTTCTCCTTCTTTCTTATTTTTCTATAAATACAAAATAGAAATTAGATCCCATTCCTCGTAGATTCATCTGATAAAGTAGTATTTGAATGCTCTTTCCGTTTCATTTCCCTTGGTTACAAACAAACCAACTCAAACAAACAATAGAAGCTAAATAAAAAAGAAGAAGGAGTTAACTACTTTTTTTAATGATCTAATTTGCGTTTGCGTGGAAAACAAATCAAACAAGTATTCTAAAAAAGTCCTAGTATTATTATACTACTAATAAGATAGAAAAAAGATTGAAGATTCTAGCAACGTTCACTATGTATAGTCTGTCTTCGACAGCACTTCTCTTAAAAAAAAATTCATTCTCTCTAAGAAGAGTTTGGATCCTTTTTTTTTTCATGTTATTGGCTTTTATTTGATTGATTTTATTCCGTCGGGACTGACGGGGCTCGAACCCGCAGCTTCCGCCTTGACAGGGCGGTGCTCTAACCAATTGAACTACAATCCCTATGAAATCAAGCTATCGAGTATACATATATATATATACTCGCATTGAAACTAAACGATTTCCGAATCTCGGTTTTGTAAGGATCACCGGGGCACGAGGGATATACTGATATATCGATACTTTATCGAGAGCGACACATATTATATTATTAGTTCAGTACTGTCAAATGGAATGAAAACCCCTCTTTATCGTTCAAAGAGAAAAAAGTTTTTTCTTTATTCGGTTTTTATTATAGGTTATTATTATATATAAGATATAAGACTATTAGAAAATATAAGACTATTTTTAAAATCGTAAATTGAGATTAGAGTTTTTAGCAAAATAGGAAGTATTGCTAACAAAAAAAGGGAACAGAGGAATTCAAGTGGTAAGGATATATCCGAAACTTTTTTAGTCGGTACTATCCGTCATTTTTGACGAACAAAGAAAAAGTCTATATCATTTCATGGCGGATCAGCGAATTCTTGGGCCGAGCTGGATTTGAACCAGCGTAGACATATTGCCAACGAATTTACAGTCCGTCCCCATTAACCGCTCGGGCATCGACCCAGGAAGAAGCCATTCTAGACTTAGTTAGAAGCCTAGATCAACTTCCTTTCGTAGTACCCTACCCCCAGGGGAAGTCGAATCCCCGCCGCCTCCTTGAAAGAGAGATGTCCTGAACCACTAGACGATGGGGGCATACTTGCCCAATCGCCATCATATTATACGATGATTATCATATGATAAGTTTTTTTATATTGTCAATATAACGGAAGAGGCTGACTAGACTCGAAAGTTCTTTCCCTCTTTCATATAATTTCATAAAATTCGAATTTTATGATTCATTATTTTTTTCTTCATTCGAATCGACATCTAGAAATAGGAAATTCTTGATTCGATACTATAGAGAATAGAGCGAGAATAGCGTTTTTTTTTTTTAATTCAAATCAAATAGAGTGAAATATTCTATATCTTTATTTATTCATTATTCAATTTAATCAAAGATTAATTCACAAAAAAAGAATACAAAAATCAAGAGAAATAAAAATCTAAAGAAATAGAAGTAATATGAAATCAGGATCCTTCTTTCGATAAAATCGAAATTTCTCTATTTTATTTAACAATAAGCAAGGAAATTAACAAACAATATGAAATTGGGAAGGCGTGGCTCAAGACAAGAAGTTCTCCAAATTTTTTTCTTAAAGAATTTGTTTGATTCGGAGGACAAGTTGCACCTTTTTATCATCATATGATTCGATCAAATATCTTTCATATTTGTTCATTTTAAAGATCATATCAATCAAATTAATTATTGATTTAATAGAATATTTAATAGAATAGAAAATATAATAGAAGTCAATTTCAGTCTTGAAACAATTCATTCCAGTTTTATTTCTTAACCCGTATGTTCAACCTATACCCTAGAATAATAGAATATCGAAAAAAATCCAATTTTTCGTTCCGGAATCACCCACTATCCATTCTGAGTCTCCTGCTGAGTCTAATGCATATATATATATTTATTACATTCCATAATAATATATTACATAATAATAGCTTTATTATCTAATATTAATGGAATGTAATATATAATTTATGTATATAAATTATACAACATATCTCTATAGAATAGATATATCTTGTATGCATATTAATAACTGATTCATGAATTGAGCCAAACGAGCCCCTTTAACTCAGTGGTAGAGTAACGCCATGGTAAGGCGTAAGTCATCGGTTCAAATCCGATAAGGGGCTTTTTTCTTTCATCAAAAAACACCAGTATTTTTTAGACTATATTCGAATAATCCATTCGAACGTAAAATAGAGCTATTTATAGCATTTTCTTATTCTTAACATTTGTCTATTAGATTAGAATGACTTATAATAAGTAATAAGATAAGTCGTCTTTTGAATTACCAAATATTCCTACCTATTTTCTATTTGCCCTCATTCCAATACAATCTATTGGAATCGAAATTCGAAAAAAAAAAATAAAAAAAGTAAGTAGATCTAACCTATTGATTCATGACTTTATCCACTATTCTGATATTCAAATGCGATAGAGATAAAATTGTAAAAGTGGATCTTTTTTATTTGATAGTTATTTAGACTCCACCCGAAGCTGTCGATATTGCCGATTCCGTAGTCTTGTTCCTAGGATATCTCAGAGGACTAATGCTATTCTGCTCGTTCGCAGAAAAGAGTTTATTTCCATAATACAAGATCCATTTTTTGCAATAATTTCCATATAAAATATATCTATCCCATTATGGCTTGATG